ACCTATGAAGCGCCTGTGGAAAGGATAATTTTGATGGGGTTAAACACGTGCGCGACACCTTCATAATTACACTTAATAGAATTTAACTACTTCTTTTAATGCCAAAAATTAATGTACATCTTATACTAAAATGTAAAAAGATAAGCTAATAAAGCTCCTGGGTTCATACCTCATTTATAAAGGTTTTAATCCTTTTCTTTTTAATTTTTAAATTATATAAAATTATTTTTTTTAATATTTTAATTATTGGAACCTTAATTTCTATTTCATCATATAGGTGATTTAATATATGAATTGGATTAGAAATTAATTTATTAAGAATAATTCCCCTAATAAAATCACATAATAATATCTATCCTGCAGAATCCTCTCTTAAATATTTTATTACCCAAACTTTAGCTTCTACTATTATTTTATTTGCAGTAATTTTAATATTAAATAGTTTTGATTATACGCCCAATAAACTAAACTATTGATTTATATTAATTTTAAATTCAGGATTAATAACTAAGCTGGGAGCTGCCCCCTTTCATGCTTGATTTCCTGAAGTTTTAAGAGGATTAAATTGATTAAATACTTTAATTTTAATAACCTGACAAAAAATTGCCCCTATAATCTTAATTATATATAACTTACAAATTAAATTTTTAATTTTTATTATTATTATTTCTTCTATTATTAGAGGAATTCTAAGATTTAATCAAATAAATTTACGAAAATTTATAGCCTACTCATCTATTAATCATATTGCTTGAATATTAAGAAGAATATTAAATTATAAAATAATATGAAATATCTATTTTATAATTTATACATTTATTTCTATAAATTTAATTTTTATTTTTTATAAAATAAATTCATTCACATTTAATCAACTTTTTTTAAATTTAAATTATAATAAAATAATAAAAATATTCTTTATTTTTAATTTTATATCTTTAGGGGGAATCCCGCCTTTTCTTGGATTCCTACCAAAATGATTAGTTATTAATAATTTAATTTCTAATAATTTTTATTCATTAACATTTATTTTAATTTTTTTTACTTTATTAATACTTTTTAATTACACTCGAATTACTTTATCTACAATTTCAATCCTAAATGACGAAGTCCAAAATAAATATAAAATTAGTGATTTTCTTATAATTTTTTTTAATTCTACCACTTTATTAATACTTTTAATCTGCACAAGAATTTTTAATTTTAACTAAGGATTTAGGTTAAGTTAAACCTTTAACCTTCAAAGTTAATAATAGAAATATCTAAGCCTTAAAATTTATTTACCTCTAAATTTGCAATTTAACATCATAATTGAATATAAGACTGGTAAAAGAATTAACTTCGTAAAAAAATTTACAATTTATCGCTTAATCTCAGCCATTTTACCGAATAAATGACTATTTTCCACAAATCATAAAGATATTGGAACACTATATTTTATTTTTGGTATCTGAGCAGGATTAGTAGGTACATCTCTAAGTATACTTATTCGAACTGAATTAGGTACGCCCAGATCCTTAATTGGAAATGATCAAATTTATAATGTAATTGTCACCGCCCATGCATTTATTATAATTTTTTTCATAGTTATACCAATCATAATTGGTGGATTTGGTAACTGATTAATCCCCTTAATAATTGGAGCCCCTGATATAGCATTTCCTCGAATAAATAATATAAGTTTTTGATTATTGCCCCCTTCTTTATTTTTTTTAATTATAAGAAGAATTGTAGAAAGAGGAGCTGGCACAGGATGAACAGTATATCCCCCCTTGTCTGCAAATATTGCCCATGGTGGCTCCTCAGTTGATTTAGCTATTTTTAGCCTCCATTTAGCAGGTATCTCATCAATCTTAGGGGCCATTAATTTTATTACAACAGTAATTAATATACGCCCTCAGGGTATAACCCTCGATCGCATGCCTTTATTAGTATGGGCAGTTACTATTACTGCAATCCTTTTACTTCTATCTCTACCTGTTTTAGCAGGAGCAATTACCATACTCTTAACTGATCGAAATTTAAATACCTCTTTTTTTGACCCCGCTGGTGGGGGAGACCCAATTCTATATCAACATTTATTTTGATTTTTTGGACACCCAGAAGTTTATATTTTAATTCTACCTGGATTTGGTATAATTTCCCATATTGTAAGACAAGAAAGAAGAAAAAAAGAAGCTTTTGGAACATTAGGAATGATTTATGCTATAATAGCAATTGGCTTATTAGGATTTATTGTATGAGCTCATCATATATTTACTGTAGGAATAGATGTGGATACTCGAGCATATTTTACATCTGCAACAATAATTATTGCCATCCCTACAGGAATTAAAGTATTTAGATGATTAGCGACATTCCATGGAACTATTATTAATTATACTCCTGTAACTTTATGAGCATTAGGTTTTATTTTTTTATTTACAGTTGGAGGGCTAACAGGAGTAATCCTAGCAAATTCATCAATTGATATTGCACTTCATGATACTTACTATGTAGTCGCCCATTTTCACTACGTCTTATCTATAGGGGCTGTATTTGCTATTATCGCTGGACTTATTCAATGATTCCCATTATTAACAGGTCTAACTTTAAATAACTTTTATTTAAAAATTCAATTTTTTATTATATTTATTGGAGTTAATTTAACTTTTTTCCCTCAACACTTCTTAGGGCTAATAGGAATACCTCGACGATATTCAGATTATCCAGATATTTTTAATCTATGAAATATTATTTCCTCACTCGGATCCTTAATTTCTCTAGTTAGAATTATTTTATTGTTATATATTTTTTGAGAAAGATTAACTAGAAATCGAAAAAGATTAAGAGCATTAAATATGGGATCTTCTATTGAATGATTACAATTTTTCCCGCCTGCAGAACATAGATACTCCGAATTACCCTTATTAACTGCCAAATTCTAATATGGCAGAATAGTGCATTGGACTTAAACCCCAAATATAAAGATTAATCTTTTTTTAGAAATCTCAACATGAAAAAGAATTATACTACAAGATAGAAGATCCCCTCTAATAGAACAATTAACTTATTTTCATGACCACACTCTAATAATTTTACTTATTATTACAGTATTAGTAGGACAAATCATAATTTCTCTATTTTTTAATAAATTTACTCATCGATTTCTTCTTGAGGGACAAATAATTGAAATCATTTGGACAATTTTACCCACAATTACTCTAATCTTCATTGCTATCCCCTCTTTACGATTAATTTATATTTTAGATGAAATTAATAATCCAATAATCACTATTAAAACAATTGGGCATCAATGATACTGATCATATGAATACTCTGATTTTAAAAATATTGAATTTGATTCATACATAATTCCTACTAGAGATATAAACTGATATAATTTTCGCCTATTAGATGTTGATAATCGAATTATAATCCCATTTGAATCAAATATTCGAATATTAATTACATCTGCAGATGTAATTCACTCTTGAACTATCCCTTCCCTTGGTGTTAAAATTGATGCAACTCCCGGACGTTTAAATCAAATTAGATTCTCAATTAATCGATCTGGCTTATTTTATGGCCAATGTTCTGAAATTTGTGGGGCTAATCATAGATTTATACCTATTGTTTTAGAAAGAATTTCTTCTAATTATTTTACCAAATGAATTATTAAAATAACTAATTTATCATTAGATGGCTGAAAGTAAGCAATGAAATTTTAAATCATTTATAATATATTAACTAATATTTCTAATGAAAAATTTAGTTAAAATATAACATTAACTTGTCAAGTTAAAATTATTAAAAAATAATTTTTAATCCCTCAAATAATACCATTAAATTGAATTGAATTAATAATTTTTTTTATTATTTTATTATTTTTTTTTAATAATTTAAATTATTTTAATATCTTATATAAAATAAAATTAAATTTTTCAAAAAAAAATTATTTAACTTATAATTGAAAATGATAATAAATCTTTTTTCATCATTTGATCCTACAACAAACTATAATACATCTTTAAATTGAATAAGAACTTTAATTGGAATAATCCTTATTCCAAATATATTTTGACTTATCCCTTCTCGATATAAAATATTATGATTAAAAGTAATTTTTAAATTACATATGGAATTTAAAATTTTAACAAACACTAATCAATCCCAAGGAAGAACTTTAATTTTTATTTCTTTATTTATATTTATTTTATTTAATAATTTTCTTGGACTTTTTCCTTATATTTTTACTAGAACTAGTCATATAAGTATAACTTTAAGACTCGCTTTACCACTTTGACTATCATTTATATTATATGGGTGAATTAATAATACTACCCATATATTAGCACACTTAGTGCCACAAGGTACTCCCCCTATTTTAATATCTTTTATAGTATGTATTGAAACTATTAGAAATTTAATTCGCCCTGGAACATTAGCTATTCGATTATCTGCAAATATAATTGCAGGGCATCTACTTATAACCTTACTAGGAAATACAGGATCTTTAATAAGAATTTATATAATAAACTTTTTAATTATTATTCAAATTTTACTTTTAATTTTAGAATCTGCTGTTTCAATGATTCAATCTTATGTCTTCGCAGTATTAAGAACACTTTACTCTAGAGAAATTAACTAATGTCAACTAATAAAAATCACCCTTTCCATCTTGTAGATATTAGCCCATGACCTATCCTAGGAGCTATTAGAGCAATAACTACTATAGGAGGCCTAATTAAATGATTTCATTTTTATAATAATAAATTATTTTTAATTGGATTATTAATAACAATTATAATTATATATCAATGATGACGAGATATCATACGAGAAAGGACCTATCAAGGTCTCCATACCTTAAAAGTTACTAAAGGACTTCAATGGGGAATAATTCTATTTATTATTTCTGAAATTTTTTTTTTTATCAGATTTTTTTGAAGATTTTTTCATAGATCTTTAAGGCCCTCAATAGATTTAGGTTTAAACTGACCCCCTAAAGGAATTATCCCATTTAACCCTATTGAAATCCCTATATTAAATACTTTAATTTTATTAACATCAGGATTAACAGTAACATGAGCACACCATAGACTAATAGAAAATAATTACCTACAAAGATTACAAAGACTAATTATTACTGTATTATTAGGAATTTATTTCACTATTCTCCAAGGATATGAATATTTAGAAGCACCATTTACTATTTCTGATTCTATTTATGGGACTAGATTTTTTATTGCAACAGGATTTCACGGACTACATGTTATTATCGGAACCTCATTTCTACTAATTTGTACTATCCGTCATTACTTAAATCATTTTTCATCTAAACACCACTTCGGATTTGAAGCTGCAGCATGATACTGACATTTTGTAGATGTTGTTTGATTATTTCTTTATATTTCTATTTACTGATGAGGTAGATATTTATGTAATATAAATATTATATTTGACTTCCAATCAAAAAATCTAACATTAGCATAAATAATTATTATTTTAATAATTTTAAGAATTATAATCTTATTACTAACACTTATTTTGATTATTTTATTAAATTTAATCTCCAAAAAAACTTTTTATGATCGAGAAAAAAATAGACCTTTTGAATGTGGATTTGACCCTAAAACCTCTGCCCGACTCCCCTTTAGATTACATTTCTTTTTAATTGCTATTATTTTTCTAATTTTTGATGTTGAAATCACACTTTTACTCCCAACTATTATATTAATAATAATTTGTAATATTTTTAATTATATTATAATTTTTATATTTTTTATTATAATTTTATTAGTAGGAATTTATTACGAATGAAACCAAGGAGCGCTAAATTGAACTAATTGGGATTATAGTTTAAACAACATTTAATTTGCATTTAAAAAATATTGAAAATTCAATTATTCTCAAATAAGAAGCAAATTTGCAGTTAGTTTCGACCTAAAATTTTGATTAAATAAATCCTTATTTATTAATTGAAACCAAAAAGAGGTATGTCACTGTTAATGGCAAAATTGAAATAAATCCAATTAAAGAAATAAGAAAATCAAGAATAAGCTTCTAACTTAATTCTTAAGCAATGAAATTTTGTTTTTATTTCTATTTATATAGTTTAATTAAAACATCATATTTTCATTATGAAATTAGATTTTTCTTATAAATTATTTAAAAACATGAAATTACCTTAATATCTTCAATATTATGCTCTAAATAAGCTATTTAAATACAAATTTAATATTAAAAAAATTAATCAAAAAACTAATAATAATAAGTAAATTTTTAAATGATTAAGAGATAAAATTTGAATTAAAATTGATTTTTTTAATAATAAATTAATCCCTTTTCTACCATAATATTCAAACCATCCTTGATCAAATATCCTATACTTACCCCCTAAATAAATTGGATAATAATTAATCCCTAAAGTCGATAAAATAGGCATATTTCATATTATTCTACAAAAAGAAAATAAAGTTAAATTATTCAATAATAATCTTCTATATGAAATTTTAAATTTAGAAACTTCATAACCAATTCAAATTCCTAAAATAATTATAATAAAAGCTATTATTTTTATTAAAGAAGATAAACAAATAAAATAAGGAATAGAAAATATCAATCAAGAAAATATTCTACCCCTAAAAACAACAAATAAAATCAATATTCTTATTCTTTTTAAAATAATTAAATTATTTTCTCTAAGTAAATTTAATGCTAAAAAATTATAATTTCCTCTTAAAGAATAATAAACTAAACGAAATCTATAAGAAACTGTTAAACCAATAGATATAAAATAAATTATATAAATATAAATATTAACATAACTTATTGATATAAATTCTACTACTAAATCTTTAGAATAAAATCCTGACATAAAAGGTAAACCACATAAAGATAAATTACAAATATTAAAATATGTACTTGTTAAAGGTAACTGATTAATTAATCCCCCCATAAATCGAATATCTTGACAATCATTAAAATTATGAATAATATTACCTGCACATATAAACAATAATGCCTTAAACACAGCATGAATCAATAAATGAAAAAAAGCTAACTTATACCCCCCTAAAGCTAAAATCCTTATTATTAAACCTAATTGACTTAAAGTAGATAAAGCAATAATTTTTTTTAAATCAAATTCAAAATTGGCGCCCAAGCCAGATATAAATATAGTTATAGAAGAAATAAATAATAATAAAAATATTATATGAAAATTAAAAACAATACTAAAACGAATCAATAAATAAACCCCAGCTGTAACTAAGGTAGATGAATGAACTAATGCCGAAACAGGAGTGGGAGCAGCTATAGCTGCTGGAAGCCATGATGAAAATGGGATTTGAGCCCTTTTAGTTATAGCTGCTAAAATAACTAAATAACCAATAATTTGTATATTATAATCAGTTTTTATTATTTCTAAATAAAAAATAAAATTTCATCTTCCAAAATTTAATATTCAAGCAATTGCTATTAATAAAGCAACATCCCCGACTCGATTAGATAAAGCAGTTAATATACCTGCATTAAATCTTTTTATATTCTGATAATAAATTACTAAGCAATAAGAAACTAAACCTAATCCATCCCAACCTAATAAAATAGAAATTAAATTAGGACTAATAATTAATAATATTATAGATAAAACAAATATAATAACTAATATAATAAATCGATTTTTATTTAAATCATTACCCATATATTCCTCTCTATAAAAAATAACTATAGAAGAAATAAATAACACAAACCTTATAAATATTAAAGATATTCAATCAAATAAAATTACAAAAAAAAAATTTAGAGAATTAAAATTAAATAATAAAAATTCTACAATATAAACTAAATTATTAATTAAATAAAAAACCGAAAAAATTAAAAAAATTAAACTTAAAAAAAAAAAACACAAACAATAAATTAAACAAATAATTTAGAATTATATTTATATCTTTGACACCACAAATCAATATTTTATATTTAAACTATCTAAATAAATTCATTGAAAAAAAAATTCTAATTTTAAAATTAAAATATTTAAAGGTAATCAATGTAAAATTAACAACAAATACTCACGATTATACCCCCTTATAAAAGAATAAATACCAGAGTAAAATTCACCATGTTGAGAGTAAGAATATAAAAATAAAGAATAAACTGCCCTAAAAAATGAAATAATCGAAACACAAAATATATTTATATAATTAAAACCTACTAGCCTATTAATCAAAATAATTTCTCTAAATAAATTTAAAGAAGGGGGAGCAGCTATATTAGAAGATAATAATAAAAATCACCATAAAGATAAATTTGGTAAAAAATTCAATATACCCTTATTTAAATATAACCTTCGACTATGAGTTCGCTCATATATAATATTAGCTAAACAAAATAATCCTGAAGAACATAACCCATGAGCTAACATTATTAATAAAGATCCCCATATACCAAAATAATTTAACGTTAATAATCCCCTTAAAACTAATCTCATATGAGAAATTGAAGAATAAGCAATTAAAGACTTTATATCTCTTTGACGAATACAAATAATTGAAATAAATCTCCCCCCTATTAAAGAAACACTTAAAATAATAATATTTAAATCTAATAAAAATAACTGAAAAAAAATTATAAAACGTAATAAACCATATCCTCCCAATTTTAATATAATACCTGCTAAAATTATAGAACCTGAGATTGGAGCTTCTACATGTGCCTTTGGCAATCATAAATGAAGAAAAAAAATTGGAATTTTAACAAAAAAAACTAAATTTACACATAAATATATAAAAATTAAATTTAAATTTTGATTTATAAATATAAAATTAACTAAATTTAATTTTTCTCTTAAATAAAAAATTATAATTATTATAGGCAAAGATATAAATAATGTATAAAATAATAAATAAATCCCTGCCTCTAAACGTTCAGGTTGATACCCTCAACCAATAATTAAAATTAATGTGGGTACTAATCTAATTTCAAAAAATAAATAAAAAAAAAATAAATTTATAGATGAAAAAGTTATAAATAATCTAAATATTAAAAAAATTAAAACTAATAGAAAAAAATGAAAATAATTTCTATCTTTATAAAGTTTTACCCTAGCTAAAATTATTAAACTACAAATTCAATATCTTAATAAAATCAATCTATAAGACAATATATCCAATCCTAAAATATTAGAAATATTAAAATAATAAAAAAATCCACTATAATTATACATAAATATAAAAGAAAAGAAAAAAAATAACCATTGAAATAATCAATAATCTAAATAAAATCTTAAAGGAATCAATATAATTAAACTAAAAACAAATCTTATCATAAATTTGAAAAAGTTATAATATAATCATTTCCATGTACCCGTACTATTAAAACTAAAATAGATAAGCCTAAAACTCCCTCACATACTCTCATAGTTAAAAAAATTATTGAAAAAAAAGATTCATAATTAATTATTCTTAAATATATAAAAATATTTAAATAAAGAGATAAAATAATAAATTCTAATCTTAATAATATTAATAATAAATGTTTTCGATTTATTGTAAAACTTAACCCTCCTGATAAAAATATCAAAAATAAAATATAAATTAACATTGTTTTAATAATTTATAAAAAATATTGATTTTGTAAATCAAAAAAAAGTTAATCTTTTAAAACTTCAGATATAACAAAAATTATCCCTAGTCTCCAAAACTAAAATTTTAATATAAACTAATATCTGAAATTATAATTATCCCTTTAATTTTAATATTAAATTCACTACTATTTATTTACTTAAAACATCCTCTCTCATGTGGATTAATTTTATTAACTCAAACTATTTTTACTGCTTTAATCTCTGGATTAATAAACTACAATTATTGATATTCATATATTTTATTTTTAATTATAATTGGGGGAATATTAATTTTATTTATTTATATAACAAGAATTGCATCCAATGAAAAATTTAAATTTAGAGAAAAATTATTATTTATTATCTTATTAATAAGAATAATTATAATTTCTTCATTAACTATTGATTATTTTTATTCTCATTTATGAATTTCAATTATAGATATTAAATCTCAAAATTACATTTTCAATAACTCTTGAGCTATAAATAAATATTTTAATTTTCCAAATAATTTATTAACATTTATTTTAATTAATTATTTATTCATTACTCTAATTATAACAGTTAAAATCACTAAATTCTCCTATGGTCCTCTTCGACAAAAATTTTAATGTTAATACCCATACGAAAAAAAAATCCTCTATTAAAAATCTTAAATAATTCTTTAATTATATTTCCTAGACCCTCTAATATTTCTTATATATGAAATTTTGGATCTCTATTAGGAATTTGCCTAATAATTCAAATTATTACTGGATTATTCCTAGCAATACATTATTGCCCAAATACAGAATTAGCTTTTAATAGAATTATTCATATCTGCCGAGATGTAAATTTTGGATGACTAATACGAACATGCCATGCTAACGGTGCTTCCTTTTTCTTTATTTGTTTATATATCCATATTGGTCGAGGTATATACTATAATTCTTTTAACCTAATCGAAACTTGATTAATTGGTGTTACTATTTTCTTTCTCACTATAGCTACTGCCTTCCTTGGATATGTTCTTCCCTGGGGACAAATATCATTCTGAGGGGCAACTGTTATTACTAATCTTATATCTGCAATTCCTTACATAGGAACTATAATAGTTCAATGAATTTGGGGGGGATTTGCTGTTGATAATGCCACTTTAAATCGATTTTTTACCTTCCATTTTTTATTACCTTTTATTATTTTTGCAATAATAATTATTCACTTATTATTTTTACACCAATCAGGATCTAACAATCCTCTAGGAACAAAAAGAAATATTGATAAAATCCCCTTTCACCCATTTTTTACATTTAAAGACCTATTAAGATCTATTATTTTATTATTTATATTAATTTTTCTAACTTTATATAATCCTTATTTACTAGGAGATCCTGATAATTTTACCCCTGCAAATCCATTAGTTACACCTATTCATATTCAACCAGAATGATACTTTTTATTTGCATATGCTATTTTACGCTCAATTCCTAATAAATTAGGTGGAGTAATTGCACTAATTATATCAATTGCTATTCTATACATACTTCCTTTTATAAATAAAAAATATATAATAAGTAATCAATTTTACCCTATAAATAAACTATTATTTTGAAATTTATTATCAACAACCTTACTTTTAACTTGAATTGGAGCCCGCCCAGTTGAAGATCCATACATTCTAACAGGACAAATTCTAACTATTATTTACTTTAGATATTATATCATAAATCCTATTATTTCAAAATGATGAGATAAATTAATTTTTAACTAGTTAATGAACTTGATATAAGTATATATTTTGAAAATATAAAAAAGAATAAATTTCTATTAACTTATACTAAAAATAATTAACTAAATTAATAGAATTAAAATAAAAATTTTAATTCTACAAAAAAATATTAAATAATTTAAAGAAATAGGTAAATACCTTTTTCAAGCCAAATATATAAGCTTATCATACCGATATCGTGGCAAGGTCCCTCGAACCCACAATCAAAAAAAAGCAACAAAAACAATTTTTATAAAAAAAATAAACCTAAATAAATTTGCCCCTAAAAATAAAAATGAACTTAATATTCTCATAAATAAAATACTTCTATATTCAGCTAAAAAAATCATAGCAAATCCCCCTCTTCTATATTCTACATTAAATCCTGAAACTAACTCAGATTCTCCTTCAGCAAAATCAAATGGAGTTCGATTTGTTTCAGCAAGACTAGAAACAAGCCATATTAAACATAAAGGAAACATTAAATATAAAAATCAAATATATTCCTGATATTTCAATAAATCTAACAAATTAAATCTTAAAATTAAATATAAATACGATATTAAAATTAAAGCCAATCTTACTTCATAAGAAATTGTTTGAGCAACAGACCGTAAACTACCTAATAATGCATAATTAGAATTAGAAGATCAACCTGCTAATATAATTGTATAAACCCTTAATCTAGAAATACATAAAAAAAATAAAAATGACAAATTAAAACTAACACATACACTTATATAAGGAATACATATTCATAAAAATAATGATAAAAATAAATTAAATAAAGGTGAAAAATAATACACATAAAAATTAGATAAAAAAGGATAATTTTGCTCTTTCCTAAAAAGCTTAATAGCATCACTAAAAGGTTGAATTAAACCTACAAACCCGACTTTATTTGGACCCTTTCGAATTTGAATATACCCTAAAACCTTACGTTCTAATAAAGTTAGAAAAGCCACTCTAATTAAAATACAAATAATTAAAATCAAATTAGTTAATAATAATAAAATTAAATCTTTTCATAACAAATATTACTTATAAAATAAATTATATTTTTAAATTCTAAATTTAATGCACTAATCTGCCAAAATAACATCTTTTCTCAATATAAAAATTTTATTTATATATTTGGTCCTTTCGTACTAAAATATATTAACTAATTAAAGATAGAAACCAACCTGGCTCACACCGGTTTAAACTCAGATCATGTAAAATTTTAAAAGTCGAACAGACTTAATTAATTAATTTCTACACCAATTATAAATTTTAATCCAACATCGAGGTCGCAATCTTTATTATCGATTTGAACTCTCCAATAAAATTACGCTGTTATCCCTAAGGTAATTTTTTCTTTTAATCAATAATTATTAGATCAAATACTTATTTATAAATATAAAAAGAAAAAAAAAGTTTATTAAATTTTTAAATCACCCCAACCAAATAAATATTATATTAAAAATTAAAATAATAAAATACTTATAAAACTCTACAGGGTCTTCTCGTCTTTTAAAATTATCTTAGCTTTTTAACTAAAAAATAAAATTATATAAAATTTAAAAAGAGACAGTTTTTTTTTCATCCAACCTTTCATTCCAGCTTTCAATAAAAAAACTAATGATTATGCTACCTTAGCACGGTCAAAATACCGCGGCCATTTAAACAATCAGTGGGCAGGTATGACTTTAAATATATAACAAAAAGACATGTTTTTAATAAACAGGTGAAAAAATTTTTGCCGAATTACTTTTTTTAACCTTAAAATTTTTTATATCTATAAAAATTTATATACTAATTTTATCATTATTACTATTTTTTAATAAATTAAAAATATATTTTAATAAAATATTTATAAAAATAAAAATCTTAATAATATAAAAATAAAGAATAACATATTTTAAAATTTGAAAATTTTTAATCCTAATTTTAATTTAAAATTTAATTTTTATTAAATAGATATCTTCAAGCTTATCCCTAAAAATATTTTATATTATTAATATATAATAATTAAAAATAACTATATTAATAATAAATAAATTAAATTTATTTCTTAAAAAATTAGATATATTTAAAAACGTATAACTTTTAATTACTAATAAACTATTTAAAATAATTATTTTACAATAAAAATATTAATTTATTAGCTCTTTTAAATTCGAAAAAACTTTATTTAAAATTATTAATTAATAAACCCTGATACACAAGGTACAAAAAATTAATTTATCTTTAAAATAAACATTATTTTTCTTTCACAATACTTTTTACTATAATAAACATACATATTTCAAATTAATTAATCTAATAATTTTATATTTAAAATAAAATAATATTTAATATTATTTTTAATAAAAATTACCTTTCAAATTAAATTGATTTAACAATTAACTTTTTAATGTAAATAAAATACTTTCAATTAAGCTCCAATTTGAACTCCAGATTCACTTTCCAGTAAATCTACTTTGTTACGACTTATTTCATATTAAATGAAAGCGACGGGCGATATGTACATATTTTAGAGCCAAAATCATTTAAATAAATTTATTTAAATTACTTTCAAATCCATATTCAAATTTATTATACAAATTATTATCCTAAAATAACTTTAATGTAACCCATTTTATCTTTTTTATAAACTACACCTTGATCTGATAAATTTTTTAATAAAAAATTTTAAATATTTAAAATTTTTAAAAATATTTAATTACAACGATATGTAAATTTTTAAAAAAAGTAAATTTTCTCGTGGATTATCATTTTAAAAACAGGTTCCTCTGAAAAGACTAAAATACCGCCAAATTTTTTAATTTTCAAGAACATAACTATTACTAATTTAATAATTTTTATTACACTAAAAATAATAGGGTATCTAATCCTAGTTTATTCTTTTAATTTTTTAACTTTACTCAATAAATTAAATTTAAAATAAAAATTAAAATTTCACTTAATAATTTATTATTTAAAACTAAATAATATTAACTAATTAATATTAATAAAATTAAATTATATTATTTGTATAACCGCAACTGCTGGCACAAATTTAGTTAATATTATTAATTATTTTTCAAACAAGACCTTAAAAAAGGGCCAATTGTGTTTAAAAAAAATTAATTTAATTAAAATAATTAAAAGGAAAAAGACGCCTTTTTTCCAACCTTGATACCCATTTTTTAACCATCATGTTTATATATTTTTTTTTTATAATAAATTAAAA